AGAATGGGACCTATTATGGGACATACAATGCATTACAGACGTATGAGCATTACGCTTCAACCGGGTTATTCTATTCCACCTCTTAGAAAGAAAAGAACTTAAATCAAAATACTTAAATAGCATGGCGATACATTTATACAAAACTTCTACCCCGAGCACACGCAATGGAACCGTAGACAGTCAAGTGAAATCCAATCCACGAAATAATTTGATCTATGGACAGCAGCATTGTGGTAAAGGTCGTAATGCCAGAGGAATCATTACCGCAAGGCATAGAGGGGGAGGTCATAAGCGTCTATACCGTAAAATCGATTTTATACGGAATGAAAAAGACATATATGGTAGAATCGTAACCATAGAATACGACCCTAACCGAAATGCATACATTTGTCTCATACACTATGGGGATGGTGAGAAGAGATATATTTTACATCCCAGAGGGGCTATAATTGGAGATACCATTGTTTCTGGTACAGAAGTTCCTATAAAAATGGGAAATGCCCTACCTTTGAGTGCGGTTTGAACTATTGATTTACGTAATTGGAAGTAACCAATTAGGTTTACGACGAAACCTAGAAATCGATCACTGATCCAATTTGAGTACCTAATACAGGATAGACCTCAACAGAAAACTGAAGAGTAACGGCAGCAAGTGATTGAGTTCAGTAGTTCCTCATATAAAATTATTGACTCTAGAGATATAGTAATATGGAGAAGACAAAATTGTTTCAAGCACCGACAGCACCGGAAGCGCCCCTTCTTTCAAAGAGAGGAGGATGGGTTATTCACATTTCATTTGATGGTCAGAGGCGAATTGAAAGCTAAGCAGTGGGAATTCTAAAGATTCCCCGGGGGGGAAATAGAGATGTCTCCTACGTTACCCATAATATGTGGAAGTATCGACGTAATTTCATAGAGTCATTCGGTCTGAATGCTACATGAAGAACATAAGCCAGATGACGGAACGAGAAGACCTAGGATGTAGAAGATCATACCATGAGTGATTCGGCAGATTTGGATTCATAGGGATATTCACCCATGTGGTACTTCATTGTACGATATATATAAAATCCATCTGTATAGATATCATCATCTACATCCAGAAAGCCGTATGCTTTGGAAGAAGCTTGTACAGTTTGGGAAGGGGTTTTGATTGATCAAAAAGAGGAATCTACTTCAACCGATATGCCCTTAGGCACGGCCATACATAACATAGAAATCACACTTGGAAAGGGTGGACAATTAGTTAGAGCAGCGGGTGCTGTAGCGAAACTGATTGCAAAAGAGGGGAAATTGGCCACATTAAAATTACCTTCTGGGGAGGTCCGTTTGATAGCCAAAAACTGCTCAGCAACAGTCGGACAAGTGGGGAATGTTGGGGTGAATCAGAAACGTTTGGGGAGAGCCGGATCCAAGCGTTGGCTAGGTAAGCGTCCTGTAGTAAGAGGAGTAGTTATGAACCCCGTAGACCACCCCCATGGGGGTGGTGAGGGGAGAGCCCCTATTGGGAGAAAAAAACCCACAACCCCATGGGGTTATCCTGCACTCGGAAGAAGAAGTAGAAAAAGGAATAAATATAGTGATAATTTCATTGTTCGTCGCCGTAGTAAATAGGCGAGAAAATCTAATTTCTTTCTTCGTCTTTACAAAAAAATAAAAATTAGGAGTAAGCTGTGATACGTTCACTAAAAATAAAAAAAAATCCTTTTGTAGCCAACCATCTATTAAGAAAAATTAATAAGCTTAATAAAAAAACAGAAAAAGAAATAATAGTAACGTGGTCCCGTGCATCTACCGTTATACCCACAATGATCGGCCATACAATTGCTATTCATAATGGGAAGGAACATTTGCCTACTTATATAATAGATCGTATGGTAGGTCACAAATTAGGAGAATTTGTACCTACTTTAAATTTCCGAGGACATGCAAAAAGTGATAATAAATCCCGTCGTTAATCTTATTTTAAAAAACATATAGATAGGTACTTAGTAGGAGAGAAACCTTATGCTAAGAAAGAAAAAAACAAAAGTATACGCTTTAGGCCGACATATATCTATATCTGCTGACAAAGCAAGAAGAGTAATTGATCAAATTCGTGGACGTTCTTATGAAGAAACACTTATAATACTCGAGCTCATGCCCTATAGAGCATGTTATCCCATTTTTAAATTGGTTTATTCTGCAGCAGCAAATGCTGCTTACAATATGGGTTCCAACGAAGCCAATTTAGTAATTAGTAAAGCTGAAGTTAATGAGGGTACTACCGCGAAGAAATTAAAACCTCAAGCTCGCGGGCGTAGTTATGCAATAAAAAGAACTACCTGTCATATAACTATTGTAGTGAAAGATATATCTTTAGATGAATATGAAGAAATATATTCTTTCAAAAATCATAGATGGAAAAAGACAACTATGATATTTCCTGATGTGTATAGTAGTGGGGTGGGGTAGTATGGGACAAAAAATAAATCCACTTGGTTTCAGACTTGGTATAACCCAAAGCCATCATTCCTTTTGGTTTGCAAAACCAAAAAATTATTCGGAGGGTCTACAAGAAGATCAAAAAATAAGAAATTTTATCACAAATTATATACAAAAGAATATGGGAATATCCTCCGGCGCCGAGGGAATTGCGCGTGTCGAGATTCAAAAAAAAATAGATTTGATCCAAATAATAATCTTTATGGGATTCCCAAAGTTCTTAATCGAAAGGACACCACGGGGAATCGAAGAATTACAGATCAATCTAGAAAAAGAATTTCATTATGTAAACCGAAAACTTAACATTGCTATCACAAGAATTACAAAGCCTTATAGAAACCCTAATATTCTTGCAGAATTTATAGCCGGACAATTAAAGAATAGAGTTTCATTTCGAAAAGCAATGAAAAAGGCTATTGAATTAACTGAACAAGCAGATACAAAAGGAATTCAAGTACAAATTTCAGGACGTATCGACGGAAAAGAAATTGCACGTGTCGAATGGATCAGAGAGGGTAGGGTTCCCCTACAAACCATTCGAGCTAAAATTGATTATTGTTCCTATACAGTTCGGACTATCTATGGAGTATTGGGCATCAAAGTGTGGGTTTTTATAGACACGGAAGAGGAATAAAAAAACTTTTTTTGTTTTTCCCTTCTCTATATTGAGAAAATCAAAAGCGGGAAACTCGCCCGTTCGTTTTCTGACCAATAAAAATAATTTTTAATTCTATTTTAATTCTTAATTCTATAGGGTAAAATAACAATTCGATTCACCTTTGGATATAATTGCTATGCTTAGTGTGTGACTCGTTGGTTTTTGTTTTGTTAGGGTTAGGATTAAAAAAGACCAGCCCAGCAGTCGGTCTAAAAACCAACCCATCACTTCGTATTATCTGAATCGAAAGAATCAGTCAAGATATGCTAAAGCGGTCATATCTTTGTAACAACTGAAAATTTTTTGAATAAACTTAGAATAGAAGTTAAAAGCAAAATACAGAATAAAATAAGGTGTGGGTAAAGGGAAGGATGAGAGAAAGCGAAAAAAAATATCAATGATATAGAATTCCAAACATGTAAGGTCTATGAGTCATCTCCTAAAAGACAGTGTAATAAAGCATCAATACTAATTGATTCATACATAATCAAATATTTAATGATTCTATGTATATAGAAGAAAAAATCAAGAGCTTCGAGCCAATAAAGACTAAGAAGGTTGACTCAAGAATAAATTTGATTGTGAGCTCCGTTGTAGAATTCTGACCTACTCATTAAGTACGAAGCGGTGGGAACGATGAAACTTGTGAATACACAAGATTTTATTGAACAACTGAATCTTACTGATTCACTCGTTGGGATGGCGAAATGAACCGGAAATTAATTCATATATTCTGAGAAGTCACGAACAAATGCTACAGCTTAAATAGAGGTGGGAAGAGTAAATATTCGCCCGCGAAAATGTTCTTTTTTTTTTATTAGTAAACTTGGATAACGGACAAAAGAAAATAAAGATTTATTAACACGTTATAAAAAACTCTTTTTTATAAAAATCTTTTAATATCTATTCAAACGAATTACAATTCAATTTTAAATCGCGAGGAGCTGGATGAGAAGAAATTCTCACGTCCAGTTCTGGAGTAGAGATGGAATTCCGAAACAACCATCAACTATAACCCCAAAAGAACTAGATTTCGTAAACAACATAGAGGAAGAATGAAGGGAATATCTTATCGAGGTAATCGTATTTGTTTCGGTAAATATGCGCTTCAAGCACTTGAGCCGGCTTGGATCACATCTAGACAAATCGAAGCCGGTAGGCGAGCAATGACACGAAATGCACGCCGTGGTGGAAAAATATGGGTACGTATATTTCCAGATAAACCAGTTACAGTAAGACCGGCTGAAACACGTATGGGTTCGGGAAAAGGATCCCCGGAATATTGGGTAGCTGTTGTTAAATCGGGACGAATACTATATGAAATGGGTGGAGTAACCGAAAATATAGCCAGACGAGCTGTTTTAATAGCAGCATCCAAAATGCCTATACGAACTCAATTTATCATTTCGGGAATAAAACTGTAGAACCAACAGAAACAGGTCTTGGGATGAAACAAAACCGTGGGTTTATTTTTTTATTTTTAGACAAAAAATATTTCTTTTATTTTCTTCATCCTTTGCATTGAAAGACTCGACTAAAAAATTGATATGATTCAACCCCAGACCCATTTAAATGTAGCGGATAACAGCGGGGCTCGAGAATTGATGTGTATTCGAATCATAGGAGCTAGTAATCGTCGATATGCTCATATTGGTGACATTATTGTTGCTGTGATCAAAGAAGCAGTACCAAACATGCCCCTAGAAAAATCAGAAGTAGTCAGGGCTGTAATTGTTCGTACCTGTAAAGAACTTAAACGTGACAGCGGTATGATAATACGATATGATGACAATGCTGCCGTTGTGATTGATCAAGAAGGAAATCCAAAAGGAACTCGAATTTTTGGTGCAATCCCCCGGGAATTGAGACAATTAAATTTTACTAAAATCGTTTCATTAGCTCCTGAAGTATTATAAATATAAAAAAAAGAAATCTTGAGGTATTTGAAAAAAATAGATTAAGAACTAGATGAATTAAGAGGTTGTATCTCACGCATATATCTTGAAAAATAAAAAAATAAAAAATAAAAAAACATGTTGATTATATCCAATTCTGAGGAACCAATAATTTTAGTTTATCATGGGTAGAGACACTATTGCTGAGATAATAACCTCTATACGAAATGAGGATCTGGATAGAAAAAGAGTTGTTCGCATAGCATCTACTAATATTACCGAAAATATTGTTAAAATACTTTTCCGAGAAGGTTTTATCGAAAACGTCAGAAAACACCGCGAAAAAAACAAATATTTTTTGGTTTTAACACTGCAACATAGAAAGAATAATAAAAGCCCCTATAGAAATTTTTTAAATTTAAAACGGATCAGTCGACCCGGCCTACGAATCTATTCTAACTCTCAACGAATTCCTAGAATTTTAGGCGGGATGGGAATTGTAATTCTTTCTACCTCGAGAGGTATAATGACAGATCGTGAGGCTCGACTAGAAAGAATCGGCGGAGAAATTTTGTGTTATATATGGTAATCCTTTTAATAGCGAAATCAGATCCGAAAGCTCTTCCTATTTATAAAAAAAAGCAAGGGGATGAGTTATCTAATATCGTTTATCCTCCATTAGTTCAGAGGCTTGACCTGGAATGAAAGAACAAAAATGGATACATGAGGGTTTAATTACTGACTCGCTCCCCAATGGCATGTTCCGGGTTCGGTTAGATAATGAAGATCCGATTCTAGGTTATGTTTCAGGAAAGATCCGGCGTAGTTTTATACGGATACTGCCGGGAGATAAAGTAAAAATTGAAGTAAGTCGTTATGATTCAACCAGAGGACGTATAATTTATCGACTACGAAACAAGGATTCTAAAGATTAGGCGGTTTTTATTCAATACGATCCGAGATGCAAAATTTCAAGAAACTGATTTTCTACTAATGAAATAGATTTAGAATTAAGATAAGGAATAACAAATATGAAAATAAGAGCTTCCGTTCGTAAAATTTGTGAAAAATGTCGACTAATCCGCAGGCGGGGACACATTATAGTAATTTGTTCCAACCCGAGACATAAACAACGACAAGGATAATCAGACTCACTATAAAAGGCTCAATGTACAAATAAAGAATACGTTTTGACATGAAATGGATAGATCCATATATTTCTGACGCATATTTATGAGATGATACAATATGGCAAAAGCTATACCGAGAACTGGTTCGCGTAAGAATGTATGTATTGGTTCACGTAAGAGTGCACGTAGAATACCAAAAGGGGTTATTCATGTTCAAGCAAGTTTCAATAATACCATCGTCACGGTTACAGATGTACGTGGTCGGGTGGTTTCCTGGTCCTCGGCCGGTACTTGTGGATTCAAGGGTACCAGAAGAGGGACACCCTTTGCCGCTCAAACTGCAGCAGCAAACGCTGTTCGTACAGTAGTAGATCAAGGTATGCAACGAGCAGAAGTCATGATAAAGGGTCCCGGTCTAGGAAGAGACGCAGCATTACGAGCTATTCGTAGAAGTGGTATACTATTAACTTTTGTACGGGATGTAACCCCTATGCCACATAACGGCTGCAGACCTCCGAAAAAAAGACGCGTGTAGAAATGAACAAAAAATAAATTTCAAAAGAAACAAGAGAAATAAACAATTCAATAAAATATTATTACTATGGTTCGAGAGAAAGTAACAGTATCTACTCGGACACTACAGTGGAAGTGTGTTGAATCAAGAACAGATAGCAAACGTCTTTATTATGGGCGCTTTATTCTATCTCCACTTATGAAAGGCCAAGCCGACACAATAGGCATTGCAATGCGAAGAGCTTTGCTTGGAGAAATAGAAGGAACATGTATCACACGTGTAAAATCTGAGAATGTCCCCCACGAATACGCTACTATAACGGGTATTCAAGAATCGGTCCACGATATTTTAATAAATTTGAAAGAAATTTTATTGAGAAGTAATCTATATGGAACTTGTGAGGCGTCTATTTGTGTCAGAGGTCCTGGATATGTAACTGCTCAAGATATCATCTTACCGCCTTGTGTAGAACTCGTCGACAATATACAACATATAGCTAGCTTGACAGAACCAATTAATTTGTGTATTGGATTAGAAATCGAGAGAAATAGCGGATATCTTATAAAAATGCCACAGAACGTTCAAGAGGGGAGTTATCCTATAGATGCTGTATTCATGCCTGTTCGAAATGTGAATCATAGTATTCATTCCTATGGGAATGGGAATTGGAATGAAAAACAAGAGATACTGTTTCTCGAAATATGGACAAACGGGAGTTTAACTCCGAAAGAAGCACTCCATGAAGCCTCCCGGAATTTGATTGATTTATTTATTCCCTTTTTACATAAGGAAGAAGAAAATTTACCTTTAGAAGAAAAT